AATCTTATATAATTTTTTTATAGGTATAAATATCAATATCAATCTAAATTAAATGGATCTTGTGTTCTTGAATCAAAGAAAAATAGTTCAAATTATCTTATATGTCTTATGTTGTAACTTCGAAGAAACTTTTCTATGAAGAAGGGGAATAATAATTTATTAATTTAGTCTTTTAGAAAAACTAAGAATAAGAAGATTGAATCAGAAATATCGAAAGATTTTTTCGGAGTCCAAAGAAAAAAATCGAATATGAAAGAAAAAGTCGGGGTCTGTTGTTTCAATTTCATCTCTATCGAATTTTAATATCAGAATAGTGAATATAGTCATGATTAAATGGGTTAGGTCCACTTACTTTTTCTTTTATTTAGTGATTTTGATTAGTGATTTTGAATCTCATTTGATTCAAATAATGGAAAATAGGAAAATTGGTTGATTTAAGAACCAACTTATCAGTATTGATTATTAATATTATTATTGATTCGTAATATAATAAAGGAATAGTCAACTTTTTTTTAATCATATGGACTAGAATATATAAGATTCTAATATGAATTCTAGCTAATAGTAATTCTAATAGTAATTATCATTATACTCTTAAAATACTCTTAATTATACTCTTAAAATACTCTTAAATACTGTTAACGTTTTAATTAACATATTATTAATTAACATATTATTAATAAACATAATAATAGTAATATCTTAAGATATTTTATATTTAATATGTTAATTTAGAATTTGATTTTTTTAGATATGAATATTTATATATAAACTGAATTATTCAAATTCCAATTCCAAAATTTAGATAATTTAGTAATTTCTAATTTGAAAATGCATTTGAGAGTTTCTTACTTAAAATTAAAAAAAAAAATTATTTGATTTGATATTTTATTAAAACTCAAGTGTCTACAATATCTCGATTCTCCCTTCAAATCAAATTAAGAATACTATCTCGTGAGTTTTATGAAGAAAGACAAAAGCCCCATATCGGATTTGAACCGATGACTTACGCCTTACCATGGCGTTACTCTACCGCTGAGTTAAAGGGGCCCTTTTATTTGAATTCCTGAATTAGGGACTAGCCGGATAAGATATACCTATGGAACTCGATTATATATCTAACTATCTAAACATATATTCTATATTATATAGAATATATAGTATAATAATTATATAGTATAGTATTAGTATCTATCTTAATATAGTAAATAATTACTATAGTAAAGTAAATAATTAATATAGTAAATAATCCATTTTTGTTTCTTAAAATCAAATGATTATTCTTTTAACTGTACAAAGGACACTTTAAATAGCTAATTCATACATGAAAAACTGGGTTTATCTAGTGAGTATTAAATAAACTAGTGAATATAAGAAAAAAAATGCTTTATTGATAGTGAAATGAAAGATCAATGCAATGAATCCTTTCAAGACCAAACCTAATTTAATTGACCACCACCATAACCAAATGAATTTGATTGATAGATGTACCTACAAATTTTACCTCGACCTAAGATATTTAAAGAAATCACTGATGAAAAGATTTAAGTTGTCACCTGAACTAAAACCAAATTCTTAAAAAAATTGGATAACTGGTTCGTTCATCTTTATCCCTCTTCCCCGATTTCCAGATTTATCATTTATTAATTTACTGGTTAAGTCTGAGATAGACATATCATATGCCTATATATCTTAACAATACAATGAGTGAATCAATGAAAAAAAAGAGGGCGAAATCTCATTTCGCCTCTTTGCTGGCTTGGTTTTCTGAGAGACCAATCACTCCCTGAAAGTATCTTTCCAATCTAATCATACAATTTCATTATATTGACAATTTCAAAAAACTCAGCATACTATGAACATAGTCTGCTGATAGTCAAGCAAATGTGCCCCCATCGTCTAGCGGTTCAGGACATCTCTCTTTCAAGGAGGCAGCGGGGATTCGACTTCCCCTGGGGGTAGGGTATTACGAAAGGAAGTGGATCATGAATTATTAATAAGTCTGAAATGGATTCTTCCTGGGTCGATGCCCGAGCGGTTAATGGGGACGGACTGTAAATTCGTTGGCAATATGTCTACGCTGGTTCAAATCCAGCTCGGCCCAATAATTCACGGATCCGCCATGAAATGATATAACACCTTTCTTCTCTCAAAATTAATGCCTGATACAGAAAAAAGTCAAAATTTCTGCTCTACTTGTTATTTATTTGATTTGCTTTCTTTTTTCGTACAAATTAGGATTAGGATCTTGCTAATAATCTAGATTCAGATCAGGATTTTTAAGTATAAAGTCTAATAAAAAGAAAGAGGAATGGAAAGAAAAAAAGACTCGTTTTTCAGTGTCAGTGAAAGAGTTATTAGCAATCGATTTGGATTTGAAATAACAAAAAAAGATGCGATGACTATTAATCTAATCCTGCCCTGCCTTATCTTATAAAGTGGATATCCATGGAAATATCAATCAATATATTACCTGCCCCCCTTACAACGCGGCCATTCCAATTTCGAATTTAAATAGAAATATAAAGAAGGGGTTTGAATGAAATTCATAAGAATATGTATATTGTACACTTTATTTCATTTGTCTGGGATTGTAGTTCAATTGGTCAGAGCACCGCCCTGTCAAGGCGGAAGCTGCGGGTTCGAGCCCCGTCAGTCCCGACGGATCTAAATCAATAATTTAATACAAAAATACATCAATCTATCCATCCATTTTTTTTTATTGTCATTAATTTTGTATTGTTGTTTGTATGAAAGAGGAGACAAATAGGATAATTGAATTCCAAAAGCGTCCTATTCATTCAGGATTGGATTCCAAGAGATATCGTACTGAATTCGGGGCTTTTTTATTCTCGCGATCCGTCTATGTAATCTATGTAATGAATGAAATTGAATAGAGAACCATATCTTTATCTATAAGACATAGAGAAATGGAAATTTGTATTTGTACGATACAAAATGCATTTTTTTGCTTTGATAGAATCCTTTTACTCTGACAAGTATCTTTTTTTTTTTCGATTTGTGTAACCTCAATGAAAAATTTGAATTTGAAACAACCTATCTCATTCAAATTCAAATTCCACACTGAAGTTTTAATATAATTATATGCATCCCATTCCTAACCCAACCAAAGAAGATATTAATACAATAAAAAATAAAGATCAAACAAATAAAATAAAGATGCTACCTCTCTCAGTCTAAGAGAAGGAATAAATAATATATTTTGAATATGGTAAGGTTTTCTATCGAAGACACAACAAACTCTAAAAAAAAAGTGAATTTTTCTATAAAAGGAATTTTGAATTTGGTAGAATATTCGATCTTTTTTTTTTTTTTATTTTGACGTTTTCCTGGGAACTTGTCTTTATCACATTTTTGTTTTCTAATCCAATAAGATTAGATTCGTATCAGTAAAAGGAGTTTTGAACTTAATGCCTTTTTCTTGATTTGGCTATTTCACTTCTATTCTTTGTTTGGGTTTGTTTGTAACCAATATAAGTGTAAGGGCGATTATATTTAGATACTACTTTGTCAGATGATTGTACAAAAAAGACAATAGTTTTTCTTTATAGAAAAGAAAGAACGGCAAAAATGATAAGAAAGAAAGTCAAGAACTTCTCGATTGGGTTAAGAATCCTTTTTTGGAATTTGCTATGGATAAAAGATCTTTCTGTGTTATACTATTCCATTTTCGACGACGAATCGATTTAATAACTCAGATATTGTTATTCAAAATATTACTCTAATTCGATATCATCGACTTGAAATCCACCCATTGAATTTCGAGGGGAAAGGTTGATCATTTCTATGGGATTAAATCCCGAAGTTATTGCGAAGTAAAGAAAAACGAAACGACGATCTTATGGAAGTAAATATTCTCGCATTTATTGCTACTGCACTCTTCATTCTAGTTCCTACTGCTTTTTTGTTTATAATATACGTAAAAACTGTTAGTCAAAGTGATTAATTTGAATCAAATTGGACTTCTTAGTTTTCATAAATTAAATGATTGCAAAAAAAAAATGGAAACAGAGTCCAATTTCGCGGCTTAGATGAAATGAGTGGACTAGAATCCGTAGTATTTTCTATAAGAGCGGAATAGTAGAAAGAACTATAATTATATAGTTCTTTCTATTATTCTATCGATTTTTTTTTTTATTTTAGTGTCTAAAGTTCTACTGTATAAAGATATAGAAGACTAATCTAGATATTCATTATAACTCTATGGAATGTCCATAACGTACCAATTCAATTTCAAATTGAAATAGTAAAAAAATAAAAAAGTCTTTGTAGAACGATCTAAATTACTACAGTTTTCTTTATCAACTCAATTCAATTAGTAAGTAGTACCTCTAGTCTAGAGTCCACTTCTTCCCCATACTACAAGGGAAAGGGAAAATGTAAAGACTACCATTAAAGCAGCCCAAGCGAGACTTACTATATCCATGTCAATTATGTCCCCTAGTTCTATGAATAAATTTTTCCATTATTATTCAATAATAATAGCAGAATGAATGGAGAAGAGTCAAAAAGAATAAAAAAAGAGGTTTGTCCAATACTTTTGCTGAAAGAAACAGTCCAAAAAGCCAATTAAAATGAATTTCATTTTAAGTATAAGACCCACTTAGATGATTGCTATTAGAATCGGAAAAGATTAAGTAAAAACAAAATACGTAGGTAAACCCTTGACTTAGACGTCTCAAGAAAATTTGAATAAGATGTAAATAAGACCTACTCTTTCTTTTGTTATTCTTCATTAAGTCAAAAGTCTAAAAATTGGGTCTTACCAAAACAAAACTAAAAGAAAGAATTTTTTTTTACTCTATTTTTTTTCTATATTTGTCTATTTGATATGTAAAATCTGTAAAATTCTCCACTCAAGCGGTATTAGATTGATTGAATTCCTGAGTACTCACAAATTTACATAAATTCGTACCCAAAGTCTCCTCCGCCCCTTCCATAACTACTAATTGATTTCCTGTATTCCTATCCAATCGAATTCAAAATCCAGTGAGTAGACAATACATTAGTATTGTAAGGATTATTATCTCAAGTAAAGTATATCCAAAAGTATATCAAGATTTAGCAATTCGCGATTCTTTTTTTTTTTTTTTTATTTCATTTTTTATTACTACTAGAAACTTTCCTTGCATCCTAGATGCAAGAAATTCAAGAAATTACAGCACGTTAGAGAACCGAACCCCCAGAATGTTTTGAATCACAGAAGTAGCAAGAGTCCTTTTTCTTCGCGTGCTTCTGTTGGCAACAAATTGAACAAGTTAGATGAGGAAAATGGAATAAGGTATTTTGCGTCTTTTGTTGATCAGGCGGCACCCAGATTTGAACTGGGGAAAAAGGATTTGCAGTCCCCCGCCTTACCACTCGGCCATGCCGCCAAGGCACTCTCAAATACATGCGAAAATGCCCTTTTTTTTGGGGGGGAGAGAGGGCACACTCCACTTCTTTTTTTTTATTTAAATCCCATTCCTTTGCTTAAATCAAAGAAATAAATCCTTCCTTTTTTGGTTGGATTGGATCTATCCCTTCAAATTCGTTTTGTATAATATATCAAAACACGTACTATCTAAATTCTTTCCCGTTTCTATTGAAATGAAAAACTAAATGTGACTGAAGTCACAAAAGGAATAGGACAAATTTGAACCAAAAATTCTTTTCTGTGAATTCATGAACGAGTCTTGAATTGCAATCAAAAAGAGTATTTCCTTAATGCTATAAGTAAATTGAACTAGATAGAGATACGTAATTAATCTGAATCCGATTCATTCTTTAAAAAAAAAATCTTTCTCAATTTCAATTATAACAACAATTATGAGTATATGTAAACCCCAGAACATAAATTCTTCAACAGATACCTAATTGAATAGCTTATCGTTCGATGAGTTCTATAGAAGATTTTCTAGTCAATGAAAACGAGTCAATGAAAAGGGAAATAGACAAAATATAAATTTGCATAGCACACAACATGTGCTGTTCAGAATAGAACTGGAAAGAGGCGATATATATAGATAGTTAGACTTCGATCTTATCCATCTATGTTTAATAAGCCTTCTTCTGTTATGTATTTCAATCTTTCAATCTATCTATTATATTATATATGAATATATGTATTTATTATATATTATGAATATAAATAATATATATGAATATAAAAAAATACGAACTCTAGTACAAAAAAAAGCACTCAAAATAGTAAAGGCATAGTATATCTTCTATTTGATTTTATTTCTCATTATTTGTTTGGTCTTTATTTCATTGAAGATATCAAGTTCAAAACTCTTTATTTGACTGGTATCCAATTGTATTGGAATATGAAATATCATAATAATGATAGAAATTGAATCACTTTTTTTTGTGTTGTTGCGCTATTCTATACAAAAAAAACTCCCTTACCTTAAGTCTAAGGGAAGTAGAATATCTGAATTCTTTTCCAGTTGTATCGCTTACAAATTCTATGCCAATTTGAGTATCAAATTCTCTTTATTCCTCTGTTCATATGTATTTCATAAGTGCCTATTCTTATCTGGAGTTAGAGAAAATTTTATGTGATTCTGTAAACAGAATAGAAATTCTATCATTGCCAGATCGATCCATAGAATTGCATTGCATGAAGACCGATCCAATAATGGAATTTCTTATTTTCAATAAAGGGAAATTCAAAATGCTGTTGGATAGAAATGAGGGAATGTCTACAATACCGGGATTTAATGAGATACAATTTGAAGGATTTTGTCGGTTCATTGATCAGGGCTTAAGAGAAGAGCTTTATAAGTTTCCAAAAATTGAAGATACAGATCAAGAAATTGAATTTCAATTATTTGTAGAAAAATATCAATTAGTAGAACCATTGATAAAAGAAAGAGATGCTGTATATGAATCACTCACATATTCTTCGCAATTCTATGTATCCGCGGGATTAATTTGGAAAACCAGTAGGAATATGCAAGAGCAAACAATTTTTATTGGAAATATTCCTTTAATGAATTCCCTCGGAACTTTTATAGTAAATGGAATATACAGAATTGTGATCAATCAAATATTGCAAAGCCCCGGTATCTATTACCAAACAGAATTGGACCATAACGGGATTTGGGTCTATACCGGAACCATAATATCCGATTGGGGAGGAAGAGTCAAATTAGAGATTGATAGAAAAGCCAGGATATGGGCTCGTGTGAGTAGGAAACAGAAAATATCTATTCTAGTGCTATTATCAGCTATGGGTTTGAATCTACGAGAAATTCTAGAAAATGTTTATTACCCTGAGATTTTCTTGTCTTTCCTGACTGATAAGGAGAAAAAAAAAATTGGGTCAAAAGAAAATGCCATTTTGGAATTTTATCAACAATTTACTTGTGTAGGCGGAGATCCAGTTTTTTCTGAATCCTTATGTAAGGAATTACAAAAGAAATTCTTTCAACAAAGATGTGAATTAGGAAAGATTGGTCGACTAAATATGAACCGGAGATTGAATCTTGATAT